TATTCTATTCCTATGAAATACCAGATAAAAAGTAAGGATCTTAGAAGGGAAGGGGTATAATGAAATTCATGAAATTCTTCGATTGTGTCTTCCCACAGAAATGATCCGTTTTATTTGACTGATGGAGACAACAAATAATTAGTTATAACAAATTAATATAATTATAAGAAAATAATTATAAGAAATAAAAATATAACAAATACTAAAAACAAATACTAAATAATAAAAGAAAAGAGCATGCTCTTATCTTATTCGAATATTTTATTCGAAACGCCTTGTGATCTTCAACCAATTCTGCGCTTCAATATAATTTCCAGGAGTAAGCGCTATAGCTTGTTTCCAATACTCCGCGGCTTGGTCGAACCAAGCCTCCGCAATTTCAGAATCTCCCTGCCGAATGGCCTGTTCTCCTCGGTCGGAATAGGCGAGTAAATTCCTTCCCTTAGAACCGTACTTGAGAGTTTCCTAACTCATACGGCTCGACAGTCAATTCTTTTGATGTCCCATTTTTTTTTCGAGTTAATCAAAAGAGGTTAATTACATGAGTTTCAAACTTGAAGTTTGATTTTATTAATTATTAATAATAATAATCCGTTTTGTTTTATCTTTTCTCCCACCTTCAAAAGAATAAAGCGTAGGTGTTCTACTATCATTACAATTTTCTGAAAGGTAACTATCCCGGTTTCATATAGAAATTTCTATTTATATAGAATCTTTGAAAAAGACCTTCTCTCATAAGAAAGATAAAGGCTTACTATCTTTGGGATCTGATGCTACACCGCTGCTCAATACTTTAGGGGGTCGACTCCATTACATAAGTGGATTCCTAGCTTTTGTCTCATATTATGACATTAAGTAAGCAGTTCTTATTGTATCGGCAAAAATTTCGCTAATTGATCTTTACGGTGCTTCCTCTATCAATTAGATCCTTTATCCATAGAATAAAGTATCTAGGCATATTTCTTTTTTCATATTTCGATTTCTATGAAGTTTCTTTCTTTGCTACAGCTGATAAAAATCGTTGTTTTGGACGATGCCATATGTAGAAAGCCTATTTTTTTTTTTACTAGTAGATTTTTGATTTTGCTCTTTCTTTCCTTTTTCTTTCTATAGTGTAGATAGTCGCACGTAATGACAGATTACGGCCATATTATTAAAAGCTTGTGGTAAGAAAGGGTTTCGTTCTAATGCCCGAAAATAATATTCCAAAGCTTTTGTGTGTTCTCCATTACTTGTGTGAATAAGGCCTATATTATAGAGTATATAACTTCTATCATAGGGATCGATTTCTAGTCGCATAGCTTCATAATAATTCTGTAAAGCTTCCGCATAATTTCCTTCGGATTGAGCAGACATCCGTTACGGTCGTTATTCGATTCAAAGAATCTCCGTTCCAGAACCGTACGTGAGGTTTTCATCTCATACGGCTCCTCCCTTAATGTGCATAATAAGCCTAATACATAGAATCAAAAAGGAGTGAAATATTCTCATTATGAACTGAGCGGGGCTAGTGTTTTTACAAGAAATCTCTAGCCAACCTTCCTGCAAAAGATCGTTTCTTAACATCCAAGATGTTGGTACTATATAAAAATAGAAAAATGTTACGTTAACTCCAACAATTTCTTTGTCCTCAACATCCCTTAATTTCTAGGAATTAGTCACTTCAACAGTCTTCGATGGTTATATGGGTATCCAAAGTACGAATGAGATGGATATTTGTTGTCCCAACCATTCTTCTTAGTCCCGATCCCAATAAGGAAAAGGGAAAATTTATAGCAAAGTTTTCGTGTTGTTGATTCCTAAGCGTAGTGCTTCTTCCTCTATGCCGCCTAGTGGTACTAGTGGAGCAGGATTAACCTGCAATACATAACCCATAGCCATAGGTGTAACCTTTTCGCTCAATGCTAGAATCGACAATTGAAACATCTGAGGCTGCATTAATCGGGGATACACGACAGAAGGAATTTTTTTTTAGAAACTTCACCTTCAATAAACGTAGAGTTTTTTTCAAATCTTTCTATCCCGGCTAATGTGTCTTTCTCCTAAGACTCGAAGCGGTAAATAAAAAAAATCAAATCACACCATCTCTGTAATAAGTAAATGCCTCTTTTTCTCCTGAAGTTGTCGGAATTATTCGTAATAAGATATTGGCTACAATTGAAAAGGTCTTATCAATCAAATTTCCAGTTATCCGGGATCTAGGCATAGGTAGCAATCCATTTTAAAATTTCTTTTAATTACCTCTCGTGAGAAAACGATCCTACAAAAAAAGTAATTATACAGTACGAAATAACATAAAAACAGCCTTAACTCATAAAAAAAGATAGACCGAGTGTTCGAGTCGTCCCAATCCCGTGATTTTAGCCGGTATAGATATCAGAAAAAGACGGGAACGTCATCTTCGCAAACAGCAAACATAAATAGTAAATAGATATATATCTTTATTGTTTTTAATAAAAAGTTTTTCACAAAAACAAAAAAATAATTGCTTTATCCCCCA